CTCGAACTCAAAAAATTTGATAATTTCTTAATCATGCTTATTAAGCATGCTTACTAAATATAGCGTTTGTTAATGTCCTTTTGAGATAAGAATACCCCATGAAAGAATGAAAGCGAAGTAAATAGAACTTAACCCCCCGTTGTACCAAGGACTCCCTAAAAAAACCTTCCTTTGGTTTTTTTCTATTTCTATTAGACGAAATGATATATCTTTATATCTTTATATATAGAATATAGTGGAGAATATCAATTCTAATGAATCACAAACCAAAAAATTCTCTACAATTAGGAAAGGTGAAAAACCCCTTGTATTTAATCATAACATTCCATTATTATTTAATCATAACATTCCACTATATTGACAAAAAAAAAATATTTATACTATGATCATAGTATGATAGCGGTTATGCAAGTAGCCCCCATCGTCTAGTGGTTCAGGACATCTCTCTTTCAAGGAGGCAGCGGGGATTCGACTTCCCCTGGGGGTAGGGTATACTACGAAAGGAAGTTTATCATGGATTATTACCAAAAAGCCTAAAAGTTATTCTTTGTGGGTCGATGCCCGAGCGGTTAATGGGGACGGACTGTAAATCCGTTGGCAATATGTCTACGCTGGTTCAAATCCAGCTCGGCCCAAAAATTCGACAATCTACCATGAGAGGGTATAACCCCCCTCCTTACAAAATTACAAAACAAAATACCCGATACGGAGAAAAAAAAAAGAAAAATTTCCGCTAGATCACCTATTCAATTCCCGGGGATTGTAGTTCAATTGGTCAGAGCACCGCCCTGTCAAGGCGGAAGCTACGGGTTCGAGCCCCGTCAGTCCCGTCAGATCGACTAAATACATTATACATTAATAAATTCTTTCCAAACAATGAACGGGAAACGGGTTGGAGAATTTCATTCCCAAAACAAGGAGGGATACTTCTTTTTTTTCTTCCCTTCTCGTACAAGAAAAGAATATGTTGGTGGGTTAGTCCAATTAGTTCTAGCACTGCAGTAAGCATTTCAAGAAAAACGAGATATATTTTATCGACTGTTCCAGATCCATGGAATGCAACAGAGTCCTCTATTTTTTTGAACGGGACACACAGACATAAAACAAATGGAATTCCCAAAAAAAAGAGATGTCAAAAAATTCCGCGGATAGGATGGGATAGAATGCTTTTTTTATTTTTAAATTTTTGAAATATAAAAATATCTCTTTTTGGTTCCTTTTTTTAGAACCTCAATTACTAATTGAATCAAAAAATGGATTTCTTTCAAATTGCACACTGAGTTTTTGATATAGATTCCCAGTGGTAATAATCTACGGAAGTGGTTTTTTTCTTAGTTCAGGTTGGAACTGTGTGAATAATGGAATTGGAAAGGTGATAATATGATACTTCATCAGATAATTATACACGGTAGATGTAATATAAAAAAAAGAACAGAAATGAATGATAAATAAAGGACTTTTTTTTGATCGGGAATCCAAGTTGGGATTCAGTATGATTAAACGAACTTACTATGTTATACTATTCCATTTTTGACGACGAATTCATTTTAGAGTTCAGCTATTGTTATTCATGATATTGATCTGATTCAAAACCATCGAGAGGTAATTCATCCATTGAATTGAAAGGAGAAGGACTTGTCATCTCTATGGGATTAAAATGGGATTAAATCCCGGGTTATTGTGAAATTTGATTTTCGATTATGGAAGTAAATATTCTTGCATTTATTGCTACTGCACTATTCATTCTAGTTCCTACCGCCTTTTTACTTATCATTTATGTAAAAACAGTCAGTCAAAATAATTAATAAATTTGAATTAAACGGAGTAAACTTTTTTTAATTCAAGAATTCACGAAATAAACGGAAAAAATTTTCGCATCTTAAACCTTAAATGAAATAAGACGACTACAATTCCCAGTATCCAGTATATAAATCGTATAGTAGAAAGAAATAGATGAATCTTTCTACCATACGATATCCATATTAGTATCATTTTAGTGTTTAATCTAACTGAGGATTAAACATATTATCTTCGTGTATTGCATATATTGCATATGTGGATAGCAATTCCACACATGGAATTGCTATATCATCCCAGCCTATTTATTTTATATTTTTATTTGTTTTTGTTTTGATCAATCTGAAAGAATCATTTTCTTCTTATGTCCTAGGGTTCTAATGACTATATATATGATTTTAACTAGGAATCCTGGTATCTATCAAAAGAAAGGAATCCCATCAATGAAGTAAAAAAGATAGGGGTGCATAGTAATAATTAGCAAACCTTCAATTATTGAGTAGTTTTGCGGGCATTTCTCGAATTTTGAAAGGGAAGAGTAAGAGTAAGCCTCGCCGATTTTTAACGGTACCGCCTCAACCGTGCTATGAAATGTGATTCGATAAAGCATAAATCGATCGAATTACTATAAGATAAATAAAGGTGCGTTAAATGTGCAATATGTGACTCACTTTACTCTTATCTATAGTATCTTGTTCGATAATCATCAAATATATACCATTTTTCATAGAATAGAATAGAAAATACATATGCACTTAACAAAAAATTCTTCTTTGAGCAGTAATGGAACAATAAAGAGAGAAACAACTCAAGAAAAAAGAATAATAAAAAAAGAGGGGTCCGGTCGTCCTACGTATCCGTCTCTAAGCCTGCTAAGAGTTCGTTGATTGAAATTTGGAAGAATTTTGTTGGAAAAAAGTTCCTATCATAGAGATCCGTTTCAAAATACAACGAAAAGAAGCAGTGAAATATCTCTTTGAGAGAAAGAGTATGATTTAGAGAATACACTACTTCATTTTCATTCGAATATAATGGAATTTAAAATAAAAATGAAGATCCTTGGATTCTCTTTAGAGTTCAAAACGCGTTGCAGAACGATCTAGAAAACAATTAATATAGCACGATTTCTCAACTCAATTAGTAATACCCTTAGAGTCCACTTCTTCCCCACACTACAAGTGATAGGGAAAATGTAAAGACTACCATTAAACCAGCCCAAGCAAGACTTACAATATCCATGTGAATTATGCCCCCTTATCTCTATAACTATCAAGGAATTATTCTATTGTTACTCACTACTAATAGTATAATCGAATCGATAGAACATAGTCAAAAAAAGGGTATTCTGGTCGAAAACTCTTGCTAAACAAAAAAAAACCACTCATTCTAGAATCATTCTAGAAAGGGATTCCTATATCATTTCGAATCCTGAAAGGGAAAACATAAGCAAAACAAAATAACAAAATACGTAGTAACCTCTCGAAGGGATGTTACTAATGGAACATTTAGTAGTCTATTTTTTTCTTAATCCTCAGAAGGAAAAAGAATAAAAAGAACAATCGCTATCTAAATGCCTACTTAACCTAATTTGTTAACCCAATTTGTACTTTTTACCGATACTCCAATTTAAATTTAAATTCAAATGAAATTTGAATTAGTCCCCCAATTGAATATTGACACGAATAACTTATTACATCTAGGATTTACAATCTTTTCCAGCCCGATACTTTGAATCAAACAAGTACCAACAGCCTGTTTTCTCCGCGTTTCTGCTGAAAAGGAATTTGGCGATTTTTTATCAGCCTAAGAGGGGATTTCAAGGCTTTTTTTGATTAGGCGGTACCCGGATTTGAACTGGGGAAAAAGGATTTGCAGTCCCCCGCCTTACCACTCGGCCATACCGCCAAAATGATATAAAAATAGATGCATTTCTTACGTACTACTAAACTGCTTTTCTTGTCTTTGGAACTTTATTTCCTTTTTTCTTAAGCCCCGCCCTTTTTTTTATTTCCTAAAAAACTTCCCATCTTTTTTTATTGGATTGGAGCCACCCCTATCTAGTATCCTAGTATCTCAAAAAGGCTAACCTCTTTCCCTTTATATTATTTATTTATATTAATTTTAAAAAATCAAATGTAGATTTTCATTCGCAAAATCCAAAACTTAGGACAAATTTGAACCATGGACTATTGATTGCTGACGGCGAATTCATGACCGGTTTGAATCCCAAAATTAGATTTGATTTACCTAATGACAGAAGACAATCCAAATTGATACCTCGTGGTCTTAGTCTTTCTCAATTTCAATTATAACCTTATATTCTATATTATAAGTATATGTGAACCTATGTAAACCCACAAGTCAAACCATTAGACCGAGATTTAGGAGTTTATTTATATATGTAGCCTTTGTTGCCTCTAAGTAATTCGTAAATTCTGAGGAAATTATCCTATTTCAGTTTTGAATTGAATAGAAAATTTTTTAAAGAGCACAGCCCCGCGCTGCCAAAAGGGTAATACAATAAAAGCGAAGATGAATATTATCTATATACGTATTTAATAAAAACAACCCCCCTTTTCTATTATCTAATTCACAGTCGTATTCTACTCAAAAATAAGTAAATTAGTAAAGAGAACTCCTTTCTCTGTGAATGAATCTTTTTTTGAATAATCAAACTCAAACGCACAACAAAGCGGTTTTCAAATTGATTCTATATTGTTTCTGATTTTTATCCCTTTCTATCATCAAAAGGATCAAATGCCAAATCCATTTCTTTATTCTTTATTATTATGGTATTCCAGCCGATTGGAATCTGGAATATCATAATAATAGAATTTGGATGACCCTTTTGGTTTGTTTTGATATTCTCTACAAAACCTTATAACTAACTTAATAAGTCTATAAGTCTAAGCGGCAGACTTCTTTTGTTTTATCACCCTCTTTCCATTTGTATTCGTTACAAATTTCAATCAAAAATCCCCATTTAGGTAGAAACTTCCCCTCCTTTTTATGTATTTAAATTTAATACTTATCATTCCAAATATGGAGTTGGGTAAAATTTCATGTGATTCAGTAAACAGACTATAAATCCCATCCCTGTTAGATCGTCTAGATAATTCAGTGAAGAATGAACCAAGGGTGGTATTTTTTGAGAAATGGGAAATGTAAAATGCTCGTTGATGGAAATGGGGGAGTGTCTACAA